ATTAGTTTATCGTATTGCTGTACCGTATCTTTGGGGATATGTTAATGAGAGAGAAGTTTTATTCTTGCTTTTTCATTCAGTTTTTGTTTGTTTTATATGTAAGTTTTTGCACGAGTTTTTCCTCTTTTCTAGATGGAATGGGGCAGCTTTTTATTATTCTCATTAGTTATTATTGGTTGGTCAAGTATACTTGTATTTAGCAATTCATTTTAGTTTCGGTTAAATTTTGTGCCAGCAGCCGCGGTTATACCTTGGGGGCATTTGAATGTGTTTGGTGTTGTAGTTGTTATGATTAGTTATGTTGATTTTATTCAATTTGTTTTTAGGTGAAATTTTTATTGTTGTTTTATTTCTTTTAGTTGTTTTGAGGCTATGAAATTCCTTTTATAGACTAGGATTAGATACCCTATTATTTTGGATCGTTAAATTTTGTGCCTGAGTAGTATTAGTTATGTTCTTGAAACTTAAAGAATTTGGCGGTATCTTATTCCATCCAGAGGAATCTGTCTCGTTATCGATAGTCCGCGTTGGACCTTACTTAGTTGCTTGGGTTTGTATACCGCCGTTTATTGATTATCCTTTTAGGGTTTATTTAATTTTCTCGTTTCTTTATTTTGATTTATTTCAGGTCAAGGTGCAGCTTGTTTCTAAGTGGAATGATGGATTACATTGTTATTTGTTTATTGGATTATTAATTTTAATATTAGTATGAAATTGGATTTGGTTGTAATGTTTTGTAGATTATTTTCATGATAATTGGTTCTGGGATATGTACACATCGCCCGTCGCTCTCGTTTATTTGTTAATGAGATAAGTCGTAACAAAGTGGTTGTACCGGAAGGTGCAGCTGGATTGATTATTTATTCAGATCATTTCTGTTAGTTGAGTTTTCATTTACGCTGAATTATTGTGTCGTGCAATTCGACATGATCTGATTTATTTATTGTCTTGTTTTTATTTATGTTGTTTAGTGTTTTATTATTTACTGAAGAATCATTTTGTTGTTGTATATTTGTGATTTAATTCTTTTTGCTATAGATTATTTGTACTGTAGGGGTATGATTTGTTAATGTGTTTTTAAAAGCTGATTTGGTTTGTTGTACCTTGTGTATCAGGGTTCATTAAATTTTATTATTTATTTTTATTTCCCGATTTTAAAGGAGTTAATGGTTTATTTTAGTTAGTGTTTCATTATTATTAATAATAGGCCGTTGGTAGTGAAATGTTATTCGTCTTTAGTGGTTTCTGGTTTTCCAAGAAATGAATTCAATTCATGCACTTTGTTTAATTTTTACTTTGGTTTTATAAATTTTTACTTGGTGTTAAGATTAGGGGGGATTAGCTCCTTATTTTATTTTTATAATTTAGTTTTTAATTTAGTTTTGTGGATTTTATGGTGATTTTCAATTTGATTATGTTAAAATTTTATTAATTCTTTTGTTTATTTGTTTTTGTTTAATTTTTTATTGGAATGTTTTCTTTAATTGCTCGTTGGGTGGTAATTATTGTGTAATTAGTAAATTTTTCTTTATGTTGTTGATTTTTTGTTAAATTCTTCTGAGGAACTAGGCAAAGTTTTCATGTCCGCCTGTTTAACAAAAACATCTTTTCTTGTTAGTTTTTGAAGTATGGCCTGCCCACTGACGTTTATGTTGAAGGGCCGCGGTATTTTGACCGTGCAAAGGTAGCATAATCATTAGTTCTTTAATTGTGATCTGGTATGAATGGCTTGACGAGGCATGTACTGTCTTAGATTATGAATATTTAATTGAATTTGGTTTTTGAGTTAAAATTCTTAAATGTTTTTATGGGACGAGAAGACCCTATAGAGTTTAACATTTGATTCTCTTTTTATTCTTTTGTTTGTTTTGTTTAATTAATTGATTTAGGTGTTTTGTTGGGGTGATGGGAGGAATTTATTTAACTCCTCTTTGATTAAATACATTTATTTATGTTTTTTTGATCCATTTATTTTGATTATAAGATTAAATTACCTTAGGGATAACAGCGTTATCTTCCTTGAGAGTTCTTATTGGCGGGGAGGTTTGCGACCTCGATGTTGGATTAAGATTAATTTTTGGTGTAGGAGCTGAAAGTGATTGGGTCTGTTCGACCTTTAAAATCTTACATGATCTGAGTTCAGACCGGCGTGAGCCAGGTTGGTTTCTATCTATAATTTATTTTATACCTTAGTACGAGAGGACCGGGTATTTGGAATAATTTTATTTATATGATTATTAATAATATTTTACTATTTTGGCAGATAAGTGCATTGGATTTAGAATCTATTAATGTAAAGTTTTATTTACAAGTAGTATATGTTGGAGTTTTTATTTCTTGGTGTTATCTTTTTGTTGTTGATAATTTTTGTTATGGTAGGTGTTGCTTTTCTTACTTTATTAGAACGAAGGGTTTTAGGTTATATTCATATTCGTAAGGGTCCTAATAAGGTAGGGTTTGTTGGTATTTTTCAGCCTTTTAGAGATGCTATTAAGTTATTTACTAAGGAGCAGTATTTTCCTTTAGTTTCTAATTATTTGATTTATTATTTTTCTCCTGTTTTTGGGTTTTTTCTTTCATTATTGGTTTGGGTATTAATTCCTTACTTAAGAGGTTTTATTTCTTTTGAGTTGGGTTTATTATTTTTCTTGGCTTGTACTAGCCTTGGTGTTTATACCGTTATAATTGCTGGATGATCTTCTAATTCTGGTTATTCTTTATTGGGTGCCCTTCGTGCTTTGGCTCAAACCATTTCGTATGAGGTTAGATTGGCTTTTATTTTACTTTCTTTCGTTATTTTAATTTGTAGTTATGATTTGACTTATTTTTATTCTTTTCAGGTTTATTTATGGTTAATCTTTTTTTCTCTTCCGTTGTCTTTTGTTTGATTTATTTCTTGTTTGGCTGAAACCAATCGTACTCCATTTGATTTTGCTGAAGGGGAGTCTGAGTTGGTTTCTGGGTTTAATGTTGAATATGGCGGGGGTGGTTTTTCTTTAATTTTTTTGGCTGAGTATGCTAGTATCTTATTTATAAGATTATTATTTTGTATTATTTTCTTGGGTAGTGATTTATATTCCTTCATTTTTTATATCAGGGTTGTTTTTGTTTCTTTCTTATTTGTTTGGGTTCGTGGGACATTGCCTCGTTTTCGTTATGACAAGCTTATGTATTTGGCTTGAAAGAGTTTCTTACCTCTTTCGTTGAATTATCTATTGTTTTTTGTTGGGGTTAAGTGTTTTATTTTTTCTTTATTGTAGTGTATTAATTTAGGTATATTGAAGTTAATAGAAGAATTGAACTTCTTTCATAATGTTTTCAAGACATTAGGCTTATTCTGTAGCTTTTTAACTTTAGTTTGTTATTTTGTCTCATAGCTTTGTTGTTATTGGTCTTATTATGTAGTATAGGAAGTAGATGGCTGTTAAAACTTGTCCTGTTAATACATATGGTTCTTCGACTGGTCGTGCACCGATTCATGTTAGTAGAATTACTGTATTTGTTATAATTCAGAATAATACTTGATTGATTGGGTAGAATTGTGTTCCTCGGAACTTTGATTTGTATGTTGGTATAATGAATAGGATTGCAATTGATATTGCAAGGGCAATAACACCACCAAGTTTATTAGGAATTGATCGTAGGATTGCATATGCAAATAGGAAGTATCATTCTGGTTGAATATGTACAGGTGTTACTAGGGGATTAGCCGGGGTGAAATTGTCTGGATCTCTTAATATATAAGGTTCCTTTAAGGTTAGCACAGTGAGTGCTATAATTATGATTGCGAATCCTAGGATATCCTTTACTGTAAAGTATGGGTGAAATGGAATTTTGTCTGTATTTTTATTAAGTCCTAGTGGATTATTTGATCCTGTTTGGTGTAAGAATAGGAGATGAATTATTACTATACCTACAATTACGAAAGGTATAAGGAAGTGTAGTGCAAAAAATCGTGTAAGTGTTGCATTGTCTACTGCAAATCCACCCCATACTCATTGTACTACTTCATTTCCTACATATGGAATGGCTGATAATAGGTTTGTAATTACAGTTGCTCCTCAAAATGATATTTGTCCTCATGGTAATACATACCCTATAAAAGCTGTTGCTATGGTCAGAAATAGAATTGCAACCCCTACAGATCAAGTGTATATAAAGTTATATGATCCGTAGTATATATTTCGTCCAGTATGTAAATAGATACATACAAAGAATATAGATCCTCCATTTGCATGAAGGGTTCGTAATAGTCATCCGTAGTTTACGTCTCGGCAAATATGTCTTACTCTATCAAATGCAGCGTCTGTGTTTGGACAATAATGTATGGCTAGAAATAGCCCGGTTGCGATCTGTGCTACTAAGCAGATTCCTAGTAATGATCCGAAGTTTCATCATCCTCTGATTGTTGATGGTGTTGGTAGGTCAACTAGGGCATTGTTTGCAATTTTGAATAAAGGGTGTCTATGTCGTATGGGTTTATTCATTAATTTATATGCCGTAGTGGTCCTTTTGATACATTGATGATGTTAACTACTACAATTAATGTTATTAGCATGTATAGGACTAATAGGGTTGTTATAGTTCCTATTATTTGGTTGTATATGACAGTTGTTGTGGTTGTAATTTCTCTTTCTATTATTGTGTTGTGTATATTTATTTCTTTATTGTTAGTAACTGTTGGTATAATGTAGATTAAAATTGGTATTAATGTTGCTATGATTAGTAGTATTTTATTTGATGGGGAGAATATTTCGTTTGATGCCAGTCTTGTTATATACATGAATAGGACTAGTATTCCACCAATCATAATTATAAATAGGATGTATGAGAATCAAAATCTTCTGTATATAGTTCCTCTAATAATACATACCATTGTTGTTTGAAGAAGTAGTATTATTCCTATGGCCAATGGATGTTTTATTTGGATAAATATCAATCTTGTTAGTGTTCTTGTTGATATAATTAATTTTGTTATCTCAGGGGGTATTTTATATAAAATACTAGTTTTGGGGACTAATGAAATGGCTTTTGCTTTTCCTCTGAAGTTTTAAAAGGTTTATCCTTATTTTTGGTTTACAAGACCAATATTTTTGTTAAATTATTAAAACGTTTAATGCCAATATGATTATATTTTTTTATTATTTATTTTTGTGGGATTTGAGCCTTTTCTTCAAGTCGTAAGCATTTGCTTATTACTTTGTTGAGATTAGAGTTTGTAGTTTTGGTTCTTTATTTTTCTCTTTATTTTTATTTGTGTAATTTTAATTACAGTTTATTTTTTGTTGTTTATTTTTTGGTCTTTTCTGTATGTGAGGGTTCATTGGGTTTATCTATTTTAGTTTCTATAATTCGTAGTCATGGTAATGATTATTTTCAATCTTATAGAGTTCTTCAATGTTAAGGTTTCTTTGTTTTTTGGTTTTTTTGATCCCTTTATGTCTTTTTTCTAATAGTTGGTGATTAATTTGTTCTTTGTTGTTTGCTGTTTCTTTTGTATATTTTTTCTTTTTTCCTTACTTTTTTTGTTGGGGTAATCTAGGTTCCTTTTTTGGTTGTGATTTGATTTCTTATGGTTTAATTCTTCTTAGTTTGTGGATTTGTGTTCTTATAATTTTGGCTAGAGAATCTATTTTTCGTTCAGGTTATTTTCCTGGATTTTTTGTTTTTGTCGTTATTTTTCTCACTATTATGTTGTATTGTACTTTTAGAAGAGTGGGTTTACTTTCTTTTTATATTTTTTTTGAGAGCAGATTGATTCCTACTTTGTTTTTGATTTTGGGTTGAGGCTATCAACCTGAGCGTGTTCAGGCTGGCATTTATTTATTGTTTTATACTTTATTGGCCTCTCTTCCTTTATTGGTTGGTATTTTATATATTTATAATTCTTCTGGTTCCTTGTGTTTATATTTATTGTGTGGGGGTGGATTTGCAGGTGGATTATTTTATGTTTGTATAATTTTTGCTTTCTTGGTTAGGATACCAATATTTATAGTTCATTTATGACTCCCTAAGGCTCATGTTGAGGCTCCTGTTTCAGGTTCTATAATTTTGGCTGGTGTTTTGTTGAAGTTGGGGGGTTATGGTCTCCTCCGTGTTTTTCCTGTATTATTTAAGTTTGGTTTTGGTTTTGGTTTTGTTTGGGTTGCTCTTAGATTGGTTGGTGGGTTATTTGTTAGTTTGGTTTGCATGCGTCAAACTGATTTGAAGTCATTAATTGCTTATTCTTCTGTAGCTCATATGAGAATAGTTATCGGTGGTATCATGACATTGAGATATTGGGGAGTTTGTAGATCTTTTGCTCTAATAGTTGCTCATGGTTTATGTTCTTCTGGTCTTTTTTGTCTTTCTAATATTTCTTATGAGCGGTTTGGTAGTCGTAGTCTTTTAATTAGTAGGGGTTTAATTAATTTGATGCCTAGAATGACTATGTGGTGATTTTTATTGAGTGCTTGTAATATAGCAGCTCCTCCTTCTCTTAATTTGCTTGGTGAAATTGGTTTATTGAGAAGATTGGTTTCTTGGTCTTGGTGTCTTATACTTGTTTTAGTTCTTTTATCTTTCTTTAGAGCTGCTTATACTCTTTATCTTTATTCTTATAGTCAGCATGGTTCTGTTTATTCTGGTCTTTATTCTTGTTCTTTAGGGTATGTGCGCGAGTTTTTGTTGTTGTTTCTTCATTGGTTTCCGTTGAATTTGATTATTTTAAAGGTGGATGTTACTGTTTTTTGGGTGTAGATTTATTATCTAAATAGTTTAAGTGGAAAATATTGGTTTGTGGTGCCAGTGATATAGTTTTTATTTTAGATTAATGTTTATGTCTATTTGTTTTGTTAGATTTGTTTTCTTGTTTATGTCAGGCTGGCTTTGTTGTTTTTTGGGTGTGAATTTTATTATAAGTGATTTAGTATATTTTATTGATTGAAATATTATTACTTTGAATGGTAGCTCTATTATTATAACTTTTTTGTTTGATTGGATTTCCTTGTTGTTTATGGGTTTTGTTTTTATTATTTCTTCTTTGGTTATTCTTTATAGAGATGATTATATGTCCGGTGATTTAAATATTGTTCGTTTTATTTTGTTGGTGTTGATATTTGTTGTTTCTATAATGTTCTTAATTATTAGTCCTAATGTAATTAGTATTTTATTGGGTTGAGACGGTTTGGGGTTGGTTTCTTATTTACTAGTAATTTATTACCAGAATGTAAAATCTTACGGTGCTGGTATGTTGACTGTTTTGTCTAATCGTATTGGTGATGTTGCTTTATTGATGGTTATTGCTTGAATAATTAATTTTGGTAGATGAAGATTTATTTATTATTTAGATTTTTTGTCGGGTTCGTTGGAGATAGAGTTGATTTCTTTTTTGGTTGTTTTGGCTGCTATGACTAAAAGTGCTCAGATCCCTTTTTCTTCTTGATTACCAGCTGCGATAGCAGCTCCTACTCCTGTATCTGCTTTAGTTCATTCTTCTACATTGGTTACTGCTGGGGTTTACTTGTTGATTCGTTTTAGTCCTTCTTTTGGTTATTGGCTGAATGTTTTTTTATTATTGGTTTCTGGGTTGACTATATTTATGGCTGGTTTAGGTGCCAATTTTGAATATGATTTGAAGAGGATTATTGCTTTATCTACTTTGAGACAATTGGGTCTAATAATTATAACTATTTCTGTTGGTCTTTCTACGTTGGCCTTTTTTCATTTATTGACTCATGCTTTGTTTAAGGCTTTACTTTTTATGTGTGCTGGTGGTGTTATTCATTCTATGGGTGACTCTCAGGACATCCGATTTATGGGTGGTATATCTATTTATATACCTTTTACTTCTTCTTGTTTAATGGTTGCAAATTTTGCTCTTTGCGGTATACCTTTCTTGGCCGGGTTTTATTCTAAGGATTTTATTCTGGAAATGTTTTCTATGAGTTATGTTAATATGTTTGGATTTTTCTTATTATTTCTATCTACTGGGTTGACTGTTTGCTATTCTTTTCGTCTTTTTTATTTTGTTATATGTGGTGATTTTAATTTTTTTTCTTCTTATTCTATAGTTGAAACCAATTATAACATGATGTTTGGTATAATTGGTTTATTAATTATGTCTGTGTTTGGCGGTGGTGCTCTTATATGATTGATTTGTCCTACTCCTTCCATAATTTGTTTGCCTTACTATTTAAAATTTCTTACTCTATTTGTTTTATTTTTAGGTGGCTGGATTGGTTATGAGATAGCTGGTTTTTCTTTTAGTGATAATTTATTTTCTATGCACTTGTATTCTATTTCTTCATTTGCAGGGTCTATATGGTTTATACCTTTCTTTTCTACTTACGGTGTTTCTTATTTTCCTTTGGGGTTGGGGTATAGCTCTACTAAGGTTTTTGATTCTGGTTGAATGGAATATTTTGGTGGTCAAGGAATATATTGACTTCTCTTTAATCTTGGTAGGGTTAATCAATGGTTTCAGTATAATAGTTTAAAGGTATTTTTAGGTTTTTTTGTTATGTGAGTTGTTATTTTATTGTTTATTCTTATTTATTACTTGAATAGCTTATTTTAGAGCGCGACACTGAAGATGTCGATGAGGTATTTTATACCTTTAAGTATTTATAAAAGTTTTCCTTTGTCTTTACAGTGAAAATGTAATGTTTTCTTAAACTATATAAATAGAAGTGTAAACGGATTTTAACCGCTATAGTGATAAGTTAGCAGCATTCACTTTTACTGTCCACTTCCTTAACTGGAATTCTTTATTCAATTATATTATTAACAATAATATACCTCTTTTTGGTTTCAGTTAAATTTGAAAGTAAGGATAAATTTTTTTATCTAGGACCAGGTCGAAACTGATTGCAACTTTTGCTTCTCACTTGTTTTGAGGCTAACTATTTATATAGTACTTTTTGAATGCAACCCAAATGTTATTATTAACTATAGCCCCTTAATTTCTTCATTCTAGGGATCCTTGATTTCATTCATGGTATAGCCCAATAATTAGGATTAGTAGAAATACAGATCTAATTAGTATTCATGCTTTAATGTTTGATGTTATTATTGTAATTGGTATGGGTAATAATAGTGCAATTTCTACATCAAAGATCATAAAGATTACTGCAATCAGGAAGAATCGTGATGAGAAGGGAAGTCGTGCAGAATTTTTTGGATCGAATCCACATTCAAATGGTGATCTTTTTTCTCGGTCTTCGTTTATTTTCCTTGAGATTAATGTTGTTAAGATTATGATTGCTGCTGATAAAATTATGGCTAGTATTGCTGTTGTTGTAATTATTAATATTATTTATCTTGCTTTCACAAATTTCTTGATTGGAAGTCAAGTATACTATTCTTGTATTAGATAAATATTGTTTTATCTTCCTCATCAGTAGATTGAAATGTATAGGAATAGTCAAACGACATCTACAAAATGTCAGTATCATGCTGCTGCTTCAAATCCGAAGTGGTGGTTTGATGAAAAGTGAAGTGTAGTTTGCCGAAGTAAGCATGTAATTAGGAATGTTGTTCCAATAATAACATGAAGTCCGTGGAATCCTGTTGCTATAAAGAATGTTGACCCGTATGCGGAGTCTGCAATTGTGAATGGTGCTTCAATATATTCATATGCTTGTAGTGCTGTAAAATAAATTCCTAATAGTACAGTGAAGAATAACCCCTGTGTTGCTTGTGTTGCGTTATTTTCTAATAGTCTATGATGAGCTCATGTTACTGTTACTCCTGATGCTAGTAGAATTGCTGTATTTAGTAGTGGTACTTGAAGGGGGTTGAATGGTTGAATTCCTGTTGGTGGTCAGGTTGATCCTAATTCGATTGTAGGTGATAAACTTCTGTGGAAGAAAGCTCAGAAGAATGATACAAAGAATAGTACTTCTGATACAATAAACAAAATCATTCCTCATCGTAATCCTGTTGTAACTATCTTTGTGTGTAATCCTTGATATGTTCCCTCTCGTGTTACGTCTCGTCATCATTGGATTATAGTTAATACAGTAATGATTGCTCCAATTCCTAATAAGGTGTCATCATATTGGTGAAATCATTTAATTAATCCTATTAGTATAGTTATTGCTCCAATAGCTCCTGTAAGTGGTCATGGTCTTTTATTTACTATATGAAATGGGTGGTTTTCGTGTATTGACATTAATTAACTTCTCTAGAGTATAGGGTTCTTAGGATGGCAAAAACGTAAGATTGGATCACAGCAACAGCTCCTTCAAGGATTAGGAGAAGAATTTGTGCTGTAATTAGTACAGTAAGTATAGAGTGTGTTATAGATGGTCCATTATTTCCTAGTAATGTTAATAGTAAGTGGCCTGCAATTATGTTTGCGGTTAGTCGTACTGCTAATGTTCCTGGTCGGATTAAATTTCTAATTGTTTCAATTACAACTATAAAAGGTATTAATATGGATGGGGTTCCTTGGGGGACAAGGTGCTCAAATATGTGGTTGGTATTTTTAATTCATCCGTATAATATAAATCTTACTCATAGTGGTAAGGCTAATGTTAGTGTAAGCGTCAGGTGGCTTGTTCTAGTAAAGATGTATGGAAATAAGCCTAGGAAGTTATTCATTAAGATCATAAGGAATAGGGAGGTTAAGATAAATGAATTTCCCTTGTTTTCGTTTCCCTTTCTTAGGATGGTTTTTATTTCTTGGTGTAGTTTATTTATTAGTAGTCTAATTATTATGCTGTTTCGAGATGGAATTAATCAAATTCTTGTAGGAATTAATAGAAGCCCAATTGCCGTTCTTGTTCAATTAAGTGATATATTTCTAATTTCTGTAGTTGGATCAAAGATTGAGAATAAATTTCTTATCACTTTCAGTTAATTTTATTAATTTGAATATTTTTCTTTGTTTTAGCTTCTTGGTTTGGGGTTTGTGCAAAGTAATTTATGATATTGAATATCAGGAATGTTATAAGGAATGTAATATATAGAAGTGTTCATTCTATCGGTATTATTTGAGGGATAGAAGGATATCTTTATGATTATTTCAGTTTGACATTCTGATGTTATATTTTAACTAATCCTTCCTCATCAGAGATACTTGCTAGGGTATCATAGGCTGGTTTAAGAGACCATTACTTGCTTTCAGTCATCTGATGATTCTCTTATCTTTGATACTCAATTAATAAATTGGTTTGTTGATACTCTTTCGATTGTAATTGGTATAAATCTGTGATTTGCTCCGCAAATTTCTGAACACTGTCCATATAGGATTCCTGGTCGATTAATTGAAAATCTTACTTGGTTTAGTCGTCCTGGTGTGGCGTCTGATTTAACTCCAAGTCTCGGTACTGTTCATGAGTGTAAAACGTCTGCTGCTGTTACAATTATTCGGATTGGTGAATTTATAGGTAATACTACCCGATTGTCTGTATCTAGTAGCCGGAATATACCTGTTTGTAGATCTTCTTGTTGAACTATGTATGAGTCAAACTCAAGCTTTGTGAAGTCTGAATATTCATAACTTCAGTATCATTGATGTCCAACTGTTTTTAAGGTTAATACAGGGTTATGGATTTCGTCTATTAAATATAGTAACCGTAGTGATGGTATTGCGATGAATACTAAAATAATTGCTGGTGCAATTGTTCAAACAGTTTCAATTATTTGTCCTTCTAGTATAAATCGTCTTGTTTGTTTATTTTGGATAATTCTGATTATTGAATAGAATACAGTTGTAATAATTATTAATATAATTATTAGGGCGTGGTCGTGGAAGTAGATTAGTTGTTCTATAATAGGGGAGGCTCTATCTTGTAGTGTTAAATTTAATCATGTTGTCATTAGGGTTTCTAATGAAAGTAAGAAACTTTATTTATGGAGCTTAAATCCACCGCACTTATCTGCCACGTTAGAGTATAAATTTAGTTAGTTAGTGAAATTGTTGGTAGTTCCGAGTATCTGTGTTCTGCTGGTGGGAAGTTTTGCAGTCATTCTACTGAATTACTTGTATGGGTAGGGAACAAGATTAGCCGGTTCGATGTAATACTTTCTCATATAATAAATAGGAATATTATTACTCTTACGAATGAAATTGTTGACCCTATAGATGAGATAATGTTTCATGTGGTATACGCATCTGGGTAGTCTGAGTATCGTCGTGGTATTCCTGCAAGTCCTAGGAAGTGTTGAGGGAAGAATGTTAAATTAACACCTACAAATATGACAGCGAATTGTGCCTTTAATCACTTTGGGTTTATAGTTAGTCCAGTAAATAATGGGAATCATTGAACAAATCCTCCTATGATTGCAAATACTGCTCCTATTGATAGTACATAATGGAAGTGTGCTACTACATAGTAAGTATCGTGTAGGACAATATCAATTGATGAATTTGCTAGTACTACACCGGTAAGTCCTCCTATTGTGAATAGAAATACAAATCCTAGTGCTCATAAACATGCTGCTCTGTAAGTTATTCGTGTTCCGTATATAGTTGCAAGTCAACTGAAGATTTTAATCCCAGTTGGTACAGCAATAATTATAGTGGCTGATGTGAAGTATGCTCGTGTATCAACATCTATTCCTACTGTGAACATATGGTGTGCTCATACTACAAAACCTAGAAGCCCAATTGCTAGTATAGCAAAGATTATTCCTAGATTACCAAACGCTTCCTTTTTACCTCTTTCATGACAAATGATGTGGGATACTATTCCGAACCCTGGTAGAATGAGAATATACACTTCAGGGTGTCCAAAGAACCAGAATAAGTGTTGGTAAAGAATTGGATCACCACCACCAGCAGGGTCAAAGAATGATGTATTTAAATTTCGATCAGTTAGAAGTATTGTGATTGCACCAGCAAGAACTGGTAGTGAGAGTAATAGAAGTAAGGCAGTAATTGCAATCGATCAAACAAATAATGGAATTCGTTCAGGCTTTATGCTTTTTGGCTTTATATTAATTGTTGTTGTGATGAAGTTTACTGCCCCCAGAATTGATGATACACCTGCTAGGTGTAAGGAGAAGATGGCTAAATCTACTGATGCTCCGGCATGTGCAATCCCTCTAGCAAGTGGTGGATAAACTGTTCACCCTGTACCTACACCTCTTTCTACAGTTCTACTAGCAAGAAGAAGCGTTAGGGATGGTGGTAATAATCAGAATCTTATGTTGTTTATTCGTGGGAAGGCTATATCTGGTGCCCCTAATATAAGTGGTACAAGTCAATTTCCGAATCCACCAATTATGATTGGCATAACCATGAAGAAAATTATAACAAAAGCGTGTGCTGTAACAATGACGTTGTAGATTTGATCATCTCCAATTAAGGATCCTGGTTGTCCTAGTTCTGTTCGGATCAGTATTCTTAGGGATGTTCCAACTATTCCTGATCAGGCTCCAAATACGAAATATAATGTTCCAATGTCTTTGTGATTAGTTGAGAAGAATCATCGGGTGAAAATTAGTGGAATGGCTGAGACAAATAAGTAGGCGATAGGCTGTAAATCTATTTAGGGGCATTTACGTTGCTCTTCCACTATTTAAGGCCTTGTATTCATTTTGTGATTATAGAATGCAATTCTGTAGGGGTAAGTTGAAGAACTTATCAAGGCCTAAAGGAAACCCTTTATTTATAGCTTTGAAGGATATTAGTTTAATTTAACTTAAGGCCTTCATAGTTTAGTTAATGTTGGTGATTAGAGTACATGCTAGTAGCCCTATCAATGAAATTGATGATAGAAGAACCGCTCTAATATTTCTGGTTGTTTTATTTTTGTGGGATTTCATATTCCATTTTGGTTCCGTGTTAAGAATTAGGAAGCTTGAATATGAAATCTTCAGGTAGTAGTACAGGGTAATAAGTGATGTTACTACTACGACTGTTGCCAGGGGAATTATATTGTTTGTAATTATTGCTTGAATAACAATTCACTTTGGAAGGAATCCAAGAAATGGTGGTAGTCCACCTAGTGATAGTAGTGATGAAAATATTATAAACTTTATTAGTGTAGTTTCTTTATTTGTTATTATGGTTTGGTTAATAAATGATACTCCCGATAATTTGATTGCTGATACTACTGTTAGTGCCAAGGTTGAGTAGATTGCGAAGTACATTAATCATAGGTTCTCTCTGGTAGTTAGTGCAATCAGCATTCATCCGGTGTGATTAATTGATGAATAGGTTAAAATTTTTCGTATTGAGGTTTGATTTAAACCTCCAATAGCTCCTACAATTGTTGATATTACGATGATTGATAATGTAAAGGTGTTTATTTCAATCAAGTATGACATTAATATTAATGGGGCAGCTTTTTGGATTGTTATTAGCAATGCACAATTTTCTCATCTTAGTCCTTCCATTACTCCTGGGAATCATCAGTGAAGTGGGGCAGCTCCACTTTTGAGCAGGAGGGGGGTACAGATGATTATTGGCGTGTATAGGTTTCTATCAAATGAAAATAGATCCTCTGTTAATGTTTTTATTACTACTATGAATAGTAAAGTTGCTGAGGCAAGTACTTGTACAATAAAATACTTTAGCGACGCTTCTGTATTGTACATATTTTTAACGTTTGATATCAGAGGGATAAATGATATTAGGTTAATTTCCAGTCCTATTCATGCACCGAGTCATGAATTTGATGATACTGACACTAATATACCTCTTACTAATGTAATTAGCAATAGGATTTTTGTAGAGTTACTAGGCATTAGAGAAGAGAGTGTTTACTCTATTTATGGGGTATGAACCCATTAGCTTTATTTAGCTTACTTTTCTATGTTGAGATTTTATTTTTTACATCTTGGTGTATGATGCACGACGGCTTTTGATGCTTGAGGGTGATAGTTTGATTCTGTTAGATGTAATGAAGGTAGTTTTAACTACATGTTTTATCCTATCACGATAGTCCTTTAATCAGGCTCATCATT